TCCATATCTACGTGAACCAAAACGTCCATATCTACGAAAACTAATAAAACGAGTTCCTTTTGCCATATTTTACCATCTTCTAAAAATGAGTCCCATATTTTATCATCTTTTTCTCATCTTCTAAATATGAGTTAGAGATATATGGATATATCCATTTCATGTCAAAACGGATTCCTTATTTGTACATCGAGTCCTTTAGTGAGTCTGATTATCCTTGTCTTTTTTTATGTCTCGGGTTGGAACAAATTACTCTAATGCGTCCCCGCCTACGGGTTAGGCGACATTTTTGACAAATTTTACGAACAGAAGCTCTTTTTTTCATATTTGTCATTCCTTAATCTTACTTCATTTTGAATCTACTTCTTCTTCTTCTTGTTCTTGGAAGAAAATAAGTTTCTTGAAATTTTTCATCTCGAATCGTATTGAATAAAAACCACCTAATCCTCGGAATCATCCTCCGAATTCTTGGGCTTGGGGATGGGGGGGAGTCGATAAATTATACGTCCTTTGGTTAAATCATAATGGCTTAGTTCAATTTGGACTCTATCTCCTTGCATTATCCGTATAGAATTACGCCGGATCTTTCCTGAAATATAACCTAGAACCCGGGCTCCATTATCTAACTGAACCCGGAACATACCGTTGGGATGGGCTTCTGTGACTAAACCCTCAACAACCCATTTTGCGTCTTTTTCCTTCATTTTTAATTAAACCTCCTTAAACTATTAACTAATGGAGTAAAAACGATATTAGACAACTCATTCCTTTTCCTTTTTTTTAGAAAAAGTCTCTTGAAACTTCCAATTTCCAAAGATATGAATATTACCATATACAACACAAAATTTCCCCTCCAATTCCGTGGAGTCGAGCCTCTCGGTCTGTCATTATACCTCGAGAAGTAGAAAGAATTACAATCCCTATCCCACCGAAAATTCTAGGAATTCGTTGAGAGTTAGAATAGATTCGTAGACCGGGTCGACTGATACGTTTTAATTTAAAACTGAACAAATTTTTATGGGGTCTTTTCCTATTCCACTGCAGGTTTAAAATCAAAAAGGATTTGTTTTTTTCTCGATGTTTTCTAACGTTTTCAATAAAACCTTCTCGGAAAAGTATTTTAACAATATTTTCGGTAATATTAGTAGATGCGATGCGAACCACTCTTTTTCTATCCATATAAGCATTTCGTATAGAGGTTAGTATCTCAGCAATGGCATCCCTACACATGATGAACTAAAATTATGGGTGTCCCAAAATTCGATATAATTAACATGTTTTTCTTTTTTTTTTTTACTATTGTTTTATTTTTTTATGAATATGAATTATTAAAGGTATATGCGTGAGATACAATTTACTAATTAATCTAGTTCTGAATCTATTTCTTTCGAATTTATTTCAAATATCCCACTCTAACTATAAAGATATCAGTGATTTCATTTTATAATACCTCGGGAGCTATTGAAAGTATTTTAGTAAAACCGAATTGTCTCAATTCTTCGGGGATCGCACCAAAAACTCGACTTCCTTTTGGATTTCCTTTTTGATCAATGACAATTGCAGCATTGTCATCATATCGTATTATCATACCGCAGTCACGTTTAAGTTCTTTACAGGTACGAACAATTACAGCTCTGACTACTTCTGATTTTTCTAGGGACATATGGGGTACTGCTTCTTTAATCACAGCAACAATAACGTCACCAATATGAGCATATCGACGATTGCTAGCTCCTATGATTCGAATACACATCAATTTTCGAGCCCCGCTGTTATCTGCTACATTTAAATGGGTTTGAGGTTGAATCATATCAATTTTGCGTCTATTCTTCCAATGCAAAAGATGAAGAAAAAAAGGAATATTGTTTGTCAATAAAAAAAAGAAACTTTCATCCCCAAGACTCATTTCTCTTGGTTTACGTTTTTATCCCGAAATAATGAATTGAGTTCGTATAGGCATTTTGGATGCTGCTATAGAAATAGCCCTTCTAGCTATATTTTTAGTGACTCCACCCATTTCATATAGTATTCGGCCTGGTTTAACAACAGTTACCCAATATTTAGGGTCTCCCTTCCCCGCACCCATACGTGCTTCGGTAGATCTTGCTGTAACCGGTTTGTCTGGAAATATACGGACCCAGATTTTTCCACCACGGCGTACATTTCGTGTCATTGCTCGTCGACCTGCTTCGATTTGTCTAGATGTGATCCAAGCAGGTTCAAGTGCCTGAAGAGCATATGTACCGAAACAAATATGATTACCTCGATAAGATATTCCCTTCATTCTTCCTCTATGTTGTTTACGGAATTTAGTTTTTTTGGGGTTATAGTTGATGCTTGTTTCACAATTCCATCTCTACTACAGAACCGGACGTGAGAGTTTCTTCTCATCCAGCTCCTCACGAATAAAATAAAAGGATTAAAAACATTGAATTGAAAAATTATTAACATTTTCTAAAAAATAGTTTTTGTTAGAACGTTCCAAAAAATCTTTATTTTGTTT